CCTATTACATTATTGGCGTAGTCTTCGTCGAATTAGATAGATGATCTAGCAATGATGGAATTGATCGTCTATTTACGATTCCGGAATAACATGAAATTTGAATCCAATTGATGTAAGTTCTTTCTAAGAGGTGGAATAGAATAACAACCCCTTTACAAGGGAATGAGTATGTGGTGGGGCGAAAGGGCTTGGACCTTTCAATACCGGTACCTCTAAATGTTACCGGCAATCTACCACGGAACGCCCCCGCCTTTCATGCTGATTTTTTTGATCTCATACCGCGATTTACGAGTTGTACCTGTTATTTAATCGATATCTTATCATACATGAAACATTCTAATAAAATACCGACATAAATAATATATTTTCGAGAGGGTTTTTTCTTGTGTTTTGTTAGTCGTCTTCTTCCTCGAGAACGTCGGAATCCGAGTCGGAATCGGAGTCCGGAAAAGTTTCCTTACCTTCGAAGAGGAAACGTTTCCAGGCGCCAGACTAAAACCCAACCCCGGTATCATAACGAAGTTCATCCGTTCTTTCGGGCAGCGCGCGTTGCAGTTGGTCGAAAAGACACTCTTTGCCGTTTCCCGTGCCTCTGGATTTTTAAAACTCAAAGCTTGATTTTTAGAGATCCATTTCTTTCCTTCCACTTTGGCAAATTCCACTACACTCCCCGAGACCGGACCATTGCCGTTACCCCCGGGATGAAAACTTCTCAAATAGGATCTCTACGACATCCATATCAGTCATCTCAAGCCAGACCACCCGAACGACTTCTTGGTCCCACTCCATTGTTTTTCTCCTTTTTTATTTAAAAATTTTTTACTCTTAAGGGGATTTTGAAAATGGTTAGTGATATCAATATAATGATTCACCTTCTCGGAAATTCAGAGAATATGCATCATGTGCGTTAATAGTTGCTATATTAGAAACTTTCTATATTAGCAAGTTTCATTAGTCATTCCCTATCTAGAACAACTAGGACAAATTTTCAACATCCATGGTTACTTATTTTACCGGTTACATTGTTGACTCCATCTGACTAGTTCCTGGTTCGAATCCCCGGCAACCCATTGTTCAAAAAATCATCTGTAGAGAAGAGAGACATTTTTACCTATTTTTTATTCAATGAAAATTGAAGTGTGATAATTGACTGAGAATTCTATGATTCTGTTCTGGAGTTTAGAGGGACTAATATATGTTATAACAATCTATAGTTCCTATAGGCAACATATATAAATAAGATAGCCGATTCACTTTCTGTGTAAGAATTTCCGTTTTGGTGTTTCGAGAGAATAATATATGTTCTTCTACATTGATTTTTTTAGTTAAAAGAATCAATACTGATTAGTTCGATAACAATTTGTATTTTCTTATGGTATTAGGCAAAGACAATTTGAAATTCAAATCCAAGACTCCGCAGTTAGGAATCCATAGTTAATAATTCAAATGTCTCAGAAATTGGCGCTTTTGTAACAGAAAATCCGTACTTTTTCAATAGAAAAGCGAGGGGACGTTTTTAGACATTGTGTGTTTTGAGATACTATATAATCAATCGAAGAGGTGGATCCAATCTAATCAAAAGGGGGAAAGGGCTTTCTTTTAGAAAAGGGATTCAAGAATTCGAGGTCCAAGCACAAGAAACCAAGAAGTTTAGTAATCCACCTCGCAAATGAAAAATTTTCATTAGGTTTTTGGATCGTTTTGGCGGCATGGCCGAGCGGTAAGGCGGGGGACTGCAAATCCCTTTTCCCCAGTTCAAATCTGGGTGTCGCCTGACTATTTCACATAGATAGCGATCTATCTATTTATACTTTTTAACTAAAAAGGTCAACAAAAAAGAGTGCGCCTTAGTATTTCTAGCCTATTTTACTTGTCTTTAGTCTTTGCCGATTCGAAATCATAGAGGAATTTTTTAGAAGTGGATTTATTGAATTGGTTCCTCAACAGTCTTCGGTGAGAATCCCTTTTTGACTCTGCACCATCGATTCCACTATTATTAGGGAGCAATAATCGAATAATTCTATCATAGAGATAGGGGACATAATTCACATGGATCTAGTAAGTCTCGCTTGGGCTGCTTTAATGGCAGTCTTTACATTTTCCCTTTCACTTGTAGTCTGGGGAAGAAGTGGTCTCTAGAAGTACTACTAATTGAGTTGAGGAATCAAATTGGATCAATTCTTTTAGAAATCGTTCTGCAATGCATTTTGAACGATTTACTATCAAGATCTCTTCATTTTCAAATTGCATTGAATTCTAGTGAAGGAATGTATTCTATAAGAGTAAAACGATTCTTTCCGATTGATCGGAACAATATAGATGTATCAAAGAAATCGAATTGGGCCCTCTGTCAATTCCAGATAGAAAATGAATATCGACACTACAAATATCTATCATGAAGATAATATGGTAGATTGATCTAGAGTAAGCCTCTAGCTTTATTAGAAAGACGCCAATATCACTAATATACAGTCCGGTAAGAAAGAACTCAATGAATCTTTCTTACCCTACTATCGGATCTCAGAGAAGACTGCCGATTCGAGCCCGTCCCTTTCATTTATTCATTATAATACGCAAAATTAGAATCCCTTTCATTTGATCTTATCCATAGTTGATAAGATCAAGTTTCATTCAAAATAATTAATTATTTTGACTAACTGTTTTTACATAAATAATAAGTAGAAAAGCAGTAGGAACTAAAATGAAGAGTGCAGTAGCAATAAATGCCAGAATATTGACTTCCATAATCTCATCCTTTTTTACTTCACAATAACTCGGGATTTAATCCCCTAGAGAAAATCAATCTTGCACATGTAAATTCAATTAATGAATAACCTCTCGACGAGATTGAATCGGATCAATATCATGAATAACAATATCTAAGCGATCAAATCAATTCGTCGTCGAAAATTGAATAGTATAACATAGGGAGATCTTTTATCCATACCGAATCCAAAATAGGATTCCCGACCCAATCAAAAATTCCTTTAGTTAGCATTATGTAGCATTCTTTTCTCTTGTTTAGTTTCTATAACCTATCTTAGGTCTCCCTTGTACAATCATCAAATGGCGTATCATCTCACCATCCATCCCTTTCCATTAGTTACAAACAACAAACAAAGAAGACAAGCAAAGCGGAAAAAGATAAGCTCTAAACGCCGTTTTTTAATGATCTCATTTTCTTTGGAAGACAAAGAAATGGGATAAAGCTGAGTCTCGGGAAAAAGATGGAATATTAGGGTTTGTTCTTTACTTCGACAGGACCCTGAAAAAAAGAGAAAAACTAGTAAGGAAAAAGGATTCAATTCCATTATCAAAAGCTCAGTGTCCAATTTGAATAAAATTGATTTGTAACCCTCCTATTTAGTAATTAGGCTTACACAAACAAAAACAGAGCCAGAAGGGGAGATTTTGTTAAATTCAGTTTGTATTATACAAAAATTATACAAAAAACGAATTCCATCTGTGGAGATGCGCCCGAGAAAGAGATCAGACTTTGTTTCCTTACATGAATGGGGATCAATCCAAAACGAAGACTCAGTATCTCTTGGAATACTTACTCTAAGAATAATGCTACCAACCAATCATTGGACTAATCTACATATGTCTTTCGCCAATCAGTCCTCGTTGAAGTGACGAGAACTGCGAACCAAAAAAACGAATCCCCTTGGGAATGACATGTTGTCCCAAGGCCCCACTTTCAGAGAAAGAGGGGCGACGGATTGGTGTACTTATTCGATTCGTCGGGACTGACGGGGCTCGAACCCGCAGCTTCCGCCTTGACAGGGCGGTGCTCTGACCAATTGAACTACAATCCCAGGGAACTAAGGGATCGAGCAGAAAATGTGATTCTTTTTTATTCCCCCTATCAGGTATTTCTGAAGAAGAAGGGGGTTCTACCATGAGATGGTAGATTGGTGAATTGTTGGGTCGAGCTGGATTTGAACCAGCGTAGACATATTGCCAACGAATTTACAGTCCGTCCCCATTAACCGCTCGGGCATCGACCCAGGAAGAATCAATTTTAGGTGGAGTGGTAATCCATGACCAACTTCTTTTCGTAGTACCCTACCCCCAGGGGAAGTCGAATCCCCGTTGCCTCCTTGAAAGAGAGATGTCCTGAACCACTAGACGATGGGGGCATACTTGCTCAACCGCTATGATCCTTCTTAGATGATACTTTTTATATGGATACTTCTTATATGGATACTTAGTATATGAACAATTTTTGGAAATTGTCAATATAATAGGTCTGAAGAGATCCGAATTCTCCTTCAGTTTTTCACGATTTCATATTCATTTTGGATTCGTCATTCCTATTCATGTTTCATTCATTCGATTCTCCATTGTTTTGTCTATAGAAATCGAGCTTCTATGAATTTTCTACTAAAATAAAGACAAAAATTGCGCGAATACAAAAAGAAAGATAGGCTTCTTTGAGGGAGTGATTGGTCCGTCAGAAAAGAAAGAGTCAAGGGGGGTAAAATTGCATTTCTTACGCTCTCATTGGTAAGATGAGATATCCCTATCGCTATTTCTCATTAAGCTAGGAAATGAACAAACGAGAAATCTGGGAATGGGGAATCAAGAAGTTATTGAAAATTCCTTTTTATCTAAGAATTGAGTTCGGGGACCAGTAGAATCTCGTCCACATATGATTCAAAAAATATCTGGAATCTATGTGGAATTAATCGGTGGACATGTATCAATCAAGTTAAGTTCGTTCTGATGGGAATCCAGTCAATAAAAGAAAAGCAATTCACGAAAGTTGGTTTTGAAACATCCTTGCCTTTTACCCTAGACTTGCTAGTTAAGAATAAGCCACTCGCCGCTATAAGTTTACTGTATGTACTTATCTAAATAGACTTCCCTATATAAAATCTATTTAGCTACATATAATATTTGACCCGCATACTAGATGGTATAGTGACCCATTCACGAATTCAAAAAAAAGGGGGTCCCTTTAACTCAGTGGTAGAGTAAGGACATGGTAAGGCCTA